ATCTTTTTCTATCTATTTTATATATATCAATAAAATTTATATCAATAAAATAGAAATCGATTTTTGTCGTTATAAAAGACACTCTTTTATAGTAACAATAATAAATTGAGTATGATATAATTAGTATGATATAAATAGAACAAAAGAGGAAATAGCAAAGAAACAAAAAGGTTATACAAGGCTATATACAAATCATCCACATTTTTTTATTTTCATTAATTGAATTTTATTTGTTGATTAGGGCGAAGTTCCGTAAAAACCCCCGCCCTTTTTGAAATATCATGAACAGTTCCTGTAGGTTGAGCACCTTTTTCAAGGAAATATAGAATAGCAGGAACATTTAAATAGATTTGATTCTTTATCGGGTCATAAAAACCCACTTTACGAAGATCTCTTCCCTCTCGTCGGGATCGAACATCAATTGCAACGATTCGATAAATGGCTCATTGGGATAGATGAACAATACTCCCCCCCCCTAGAAACGTATAAGAAGTTTTATCCTCGTACGGCTCGAGAAAATTCTAAATTATGTCTATGTATAGAATCATAATATCAAATAGATCCATAAAATCATCAAATTCATTATATTATTGATTTTAGTTTAAATACTTTTTCTTAGTCTTCCCCCCCCCCCCCCCAAAAAAAAAATTATTTGTATCCTCATAACTCAAGTTGAATAACTCTCAAATAACTCAAAAGAAACCTTTTAGGTATTAAATTTATTGAGTGGTCTCTAACCCTTTTTGTCTGTCTCCTTTAGAATCTATTTTGATTCTTAAATATGATCTGGTTGTTGAGACAATTGAAAACGGTATTTCCTTGTTCCAGGATCTTTATCTTTGCCTTGAATCATTGGGTTTAGACATTACTTCGGTGATCTTTAAATCGTTTCAAAACGGCAGCAACATACCATTTTTTGTGATTTCTTTCTATCAAAGAATCGTATGAATGGTTGATTCCTACGTAATACACTTTACTTTTGATTTGATCAAAAGAGTTTTACCAATTCCAACAAAATTAACTTTTAAATTTTATCGAATTGGATCCTTTAGATTTATATATCTAAAATATACTTACGAAGTTGTTCCAATTTATTGATCGATACTAACCTTAGATTCTTGCCCTTGAGAAATTAATCAATACGTTCTACTCGAGCTCCATCGTGTACTATTTACATGGCAACACTCTCAAAAATGAGGGTTCCAGTGGAACAGAACAAATGATGTCGAGCCAAGAGCACTTTCGTTCCTATATAATATAAAAAAGTGGTGGATGTAAGAATCCACAGCTGATCATGTCCTTCAAGTCGCACGTTGCTTTCTGCCACATCGTTTTAAACGAAGTTTTACCATAACATTCCTTCAGTTTGGAACCAGTATGTAATTGATTCAATTATGGAATCGTGAATAATCATCGGTTCGGTCGGTACATAATAATCTATACTTTTTTCTTCTAAATAATCTATACTTTTTTCTTCTATATGAAGAATGGATAATGTATGACGAAGTCTCAACAAGAATTCAATCAATTTAACCCCATTGTTTATAATTTTTTTTTAATTATAACTAACATAACATGAATAAATAAACACGAATAAACAAGTTATTTTGAATATCTATCTTCAAGTAACGTGATAGGATAAATTCAACAATTTCACACTTCTTAGAGTACCAAGAACTCATAAGAAATCATTAAAAAGATTTAATTGATTGAATAGTTTCCTACCCTATATCATTATTTGCATAAGGTTTTACAGTAAGTACCATTCGCTTTTTATCATCATTAAGAGAAAGATAAATCCATATTGGATTAAACCATCAATGATTAATAAAAAAAAAAGACTGATGTAAGGAAAGATTGAAGATTTAGGTTGTTATTTTTTCATATTTCATATTGTAAAATCAGTAATATTTAACAAATCAAAATTTTGTTTCATATGCGTGTTATTTGAACTCGATTAAATTTGTGAAAAAGATATGATTAATAAAAAAAAAAAAAAAGAAATAAGAATCACATTCTATAACAATATTATACTCTTAAACGGAAGACTGGTCGAAAAGACAATCTTTATTTTGATATATTTTATTATGATATAGATTATGATATAGATATATATTTTCTTTTTTATTATAGATTAATAAAATTATAGATTAATAAAATGATCGTGGGTCAGGTATGTTCTGGGACGGAAGGATTCGAACCTCCGAATAGCGGGACCAAAACCCGTTGCCTTACCACTTGGCCACGCCCCATTTCTAGTCGACACTAATAAACACTAATATTGGTACTGGTTGTTCGTCAACTCAAGTCTAAATATCTATTATCTATAAAATAGATTACTAGAATTTTTATACATGTAGACGTAGAATTAAACGGAATTTATTGATCATTACATATAATTCAATTAAGATATTGTATGAAAGTATGGTTTATTCTATTCTCTTTTGATTTGAGAATTGAAGGATTTTTGATTGGGTGAGTTCAAATCAAAGAAAGTTTTTTGGTCTATCTTATTTTCTTTTTATTCATTTTTCTTTTCTATGAATAATAACATATTTATAATAATAAAATAAAAAAAAACTCAATTTATTAATAACTCAATCAAAATAAATAAAATACAATTATCCTCAAGAACAAAATTTTTGTTATGCTTAATATATTTAGTTTGATCTGTATCTTTCTTAATTCTGCTCTTTATTCAAGTAGTTTTTTCGTCGCCAAATTGCCCGAGGCCTACGCTTTTTTAAATCCAATCGTAGATGTTATGCCAGTAATACCCCTGTTTTTTTTTCTCTTAGCCTTTGTTTGGCAAGCTGCTGTAAGTTTTCGATGATATCTTTAATTTAATAATGTCTAGACAAATTCATGATTTATTGAAAAAAAAAAAATTCAAAGAAAAGAATTGATAAGATCAGATAAGTCTTACACCCTCAATTCAAATATTGAAATTCTTGTACAACCGCGAAAAATCTGGATCACCCCACTTTATTTCTTGGTGTCAAAATAAAAAATAAAAATAGTAGGGTATGCGGTATAAAAACGGAGAATCTATTCTCTTTTTTACTAAAAAAAATCTTGGAGATTATGTAATGCTTACTCTCAAACTATTTGTTTACACGGTAGTGATATTCTTTGTTTCTCTCTTTATTTTCGGATTCCTGTCTAATGATCCAGGACGTAATCCTGGACGTGAAGAATAAAAGATAAGGTTTTTGTTTTCCTTGCTTGATTTTTAAATGTTCTTAGTAGGATTTTATCTATTACACATTTTTAACTATAAAAAAAAAAGAGCTCGCGAAAAATTCGAAAGAAAATACCAAGTCATCAACAAAAACGGAAAGAGAGGGATTCGAACCCTCGGTACGAAAAACTCGTACAACGGATTAGCAATCCGACGCTTTAGTCCACTCAGCCATCTCTCCTCCCAATTGAAAAAGGATAATACTATGTTACATTATAAAAAATAAGGATTGAAAGAGCCCTTCATAATATATAATATTTTTTTTCATCCGAGAGTGCTTTTTAGTTCCACGGCCCGGCTAAGTACTGACCAGGCCGGGCCCGCCATTTATTGTTCCAACGAATCATAAATAATTTTTTTTATTTGAAAACTAAAATACTTGCTTGTTATTACGATTGGAAAAATAAAAACTCTTTTTATTTCTATGATATAGAATCAAATGATATCGAATCAAAGTGTCGTTTCTTATCTTAATTTTTTATATTTATTCTTTATTCCTTTTATTTTAGTTAAAGTAAATAAATAACAAAAAGGGAGCTGTGGATTCTTGCACAATACATTTTCATGTATGTTATGGCTTAAGTAGTTTTGTCGAGACGTCTAGGTCAAAAACCTCCGGCAAAAAAACACTTGTTATTTAGTTTTAGTTATTGAAATTTAATGAATTCTCTTTTCCGAATCTCATTGGGTTCTCTGATACAACACGTAAACGCTCTAATTTTCATGATTATTTTATGATCCTATCCTTTCTTTTTACTCTTTTAACTTTTTATTACGACCCATTTTCTTGTTCGACAAAAGGTTCATTTATATACAATAATCGGATTGTAGCGGGTATAGTTTAGTGGTAAAAGTGTGATTCGTTCTATAACCCTTTATATAGTTAAGGGGTCTTTCGGTTTGATTAATATTTCATTCCGACCAAAAACTTTATTTCTTAAAAGGATTTAATCCTTTACCTCTCAATGAAAAATTCGAGGAAGAATATACATTCTCGTGATTTGTATCCAAGAATCAATTAAAAATTGAAAAATTGGATTATGAGATTACGAAACATAATTTTTTTTTTTTAATTAGATCAATACTTCTAATTGAATAAGTATGAGTAAAGGATCCATGGATAAAGATAGAAAGTGGCTTTCTAATCGTAACTAAATCTTTAATTTGGAATTTGTATTATGGAAATTGAAGCAAAATGGCTATTAAACAATGACTTTGGTTTACTAGAGACATCGACAAATTGTTTTAGCTCGGTAGAAACAAAATGCTTTTCCTAAGGATTCTCTCACATAGAAATAGAGAACGAAGTAACTAGAAAGGTTGTTATAATATAATCCCCCTCTTTTCTATAGGGATCGTCTAGAAAGCGGGTTGTTCTGAATACATTCAGACAGAAAAGCTGACATAGATGTTATGGGTGGAATTTTTTTTTTCGTTCATGTCTTAATATAGGAATTTATACATCTTCCATAAAGGAGCCGAATGAAACCAAAGTTTCACGTTCAGTTTTGAATTAGAGACGTTAAAAATGATGAATCAACGTCGACTATAACCCCTAGCCTTCCAAGCTAACGATGCGGGTTCGATTCCCGCTACCCGCTTTTACTTTATTTTTTTATTAAATTAATAAGAAATTAAGAAATAAGAAAAAAATAGAATTAAATATTTTGAGATTTTTATTATTTTATAAAAAATTTTATGAATATAATTAATGTAATGCATCATTGACTTGAATACGGAATTCCCGGAATTGGTTCAA